TACCCTCTTTGAGTATTTTAGCATTTTTTCGTTCTTAATTATCCCTTTTCTTAGCTTTCAAATTTACTTAGATAATCAAGAATCTTAGTTACGGGGCAAGGTTTGATTCAGTTTTGTTGGTTGCAACCTTTATATTGGCATGTTGACAATAGTGTATTAATTAAATATAATTAGATTATGGATAAATAGATCTAGGATCCTATTCTATTTCGTTTTTACTTGTATTCATCCAAATGATGTGTTCCTTGGATTCGCTGTGGCACAAAAGGTCTCCTCTGAAACGGAAAAAAATTTATCTATTTTCTATATTTAGTTACCTTACCAGGTAATTAATTCGATTTTCATTTGATTTGTTCAGTTTTAGGTTTCTAATCGACCAGAAAATTCTTTTTTTAGATTTGGTTGGTAGTTCCATTTTGTTGTTTGTTGATGTGGTCGTACCAATCTCGTTTTTTTTTGTTTGATTGCGCTCGTATCTACAGACCCTAATTCGGGTTGCTAACTCAACGGTAGAGTACTCGGCTTTTAAGTGCGCCTAGAATCTTTTACACATTTGGATGAAGCAACGGATTCATACATACCATTGGTAGAGTTTGTAAGACCACGACTGATCCTGAAAGGGGGTGAGTGGAAAAAGAAGCATGTCGTATCAATCTAAATCTTTGAGACTATTTGATCCTTAAACGGATCGGTACAAAATCTATTTTTTGTATGATTCTTGTAGCGGGACAAACTAAATTTATGGTTGGGTCGAGTGAATAAATGGATAGAGCCCTTTAGTTCCAATTATAGGGAAGCAAAAAGCAACGAGCTTCTGTTCTGAATTCGAATTCTTACCCGATCTAATTAGATGTTAAAAATGGATTAGTGCCTGGTGCGGGAAAAGGTTCTCCTATAAGTGGATTACCCATTTGAATCCTAACTATTTTTACCTCCATTAGATTCTGTATGGAGTGGAAACTCATGTGTATCAGAAACGGTATATTGATAAAAATAAATTATTCCAAAGTCAAAAGAGCGATCGGGTTGCAACAATAAAGGATTTCGAACCATCTTGGTGTTCTATAACGAACATAAACCAATTGGATGGAAAAAGAGAGGATCCATTGATTAGCTTATCTATTGTCACCGAGGTATTTTTTTTTCTTACTATATACCCTGTTTTGACTGTATCGTACTATGTATCATTTGCTAACCCAATAAAATAAACCCTTTGCCTTTGTTTCAAAGCGAATTTCAAATGGAGGAATGACAAGGATATTTAGAAATGAATAGATCGCAGCAACAAGACTTCCTTTATCCACTTCTTTTTCAAGAGTCTCTTTATGCACTTGCTCATGATCATGGTTTAAAAGGATCTAGTCCTTACGAACCCGTGGAAAATTTAGGTTATGACAATAAATCCAGTTCACTGCTTGTGAAACGTTTAATTACTCGAATGTATCAACAGAAGTGGTTGATTATTTCGGCGAATGCTTTTACCAAAAAAAAAAATTATTATCAAATGGTATCCGCCGGATTTTCAGTCATTTTGGAAATGAAATTCTCACTGAGATTAGTGTCTTCTCAAGAAGGGAAAGATCTACAAAAATATCAAAATTTACGATCAATTCATTCAACATTTTCCTTTTTAGAGGATAAATTATCCCATTTAAATAATGTGTCAGATATACTAATACCCTACCCCATTCATCTGGAAATCTTGGTTCAAAATCTCCGCTCTTGGATACAAGATGCTCCCTCTTTACATTTATTCCGACTCTTTCTCCACGAGTCTCGTAATTGGGCTAGTCTGATTACTCAAAAGAAATCCATCTCTTTTTTTTCAAAAGAGAATCAAAGATTCTTCTTGTTCCTATATAATTCTCATGTATATGAATGGGAATCCCTATTCATGTTTCTCCGTAAACAATCTTTGTATTTACGATCAACATCTTTTGGAAACCTTCTTGAGCGAACCTTTTTCTATGGAAAAATAGAACATCTTCGAGGAGTGTTTCGTAAGAATTTCCAGAATATCCTATGGTTGTTCAAGGATCCTTTCATGCATTATGTCAGATATCAAGGAAAATCCATTCTGGCTTCAAGGGGAAGTTTTCTTCTGATGAATAAATGGAAATATCACCTTGTCATTTTATGGCAATGTTATTTTTACTTGTGGTCTCAAGCAGATAGAATTAATATAAACCAATTTTCCAATCATTCCTTCGAGTTTCTGAGTTATCTTTCAAGTGTACGGCGAAATCCTTCAGTGGTAAGGACTCAAATGCTAGAAAATGCATTTCTAATGGAGATTCCTAGTAAGAAGTTTGAAACCCTAGTCCCAATTATTCCAATGATTGGATCGTTGGCTAAAGCGCAATTTTGTACTGTTTCGGGGCATCCCATTAGTAAGCCGATTCGGGCCGAGTTATCAGATTCTGATATTCTCAATCGATTTAGTCGCATATGCAGAAATCTTTCTCATTATTACAGTGGATCCTCAAAAAAAAAGAGTTTG